GCTAAAAGGCTCAAATCTTTTTATCAACATGAGTGTTTTATATCGAAAAAAAAATTCCAATTTTTTTTTTCTTATTAATTATTCATTTTGAAAACATTTCTATTCTATAGTAAAACATAGTAGTAGAAAGAGTACGGTGCTTTGTCTGGACTTCAAACTTTAGCTTTAACCATGTTAATGGTCCCACATTATTGGTTTGTTTCATAGAGAATCAAAATAGATTTACCAACAAATCACGAAATGCTATGGTTCTTAAATATGATTTGAAATTGATTCAGAAGTAATTCGCGGAATCATGCACCCTTTTCCCTTTGGTCCTTAGTTATAACGAAAAAAAGTGCAGCTGGTTGGGTCCAGCCTATTCTTGAAATAAACAACTCGCACACACTCCCTTTCCAAAAAAGATCAATACACCAATCACTACACTTAGATTTATTGGATTTGTTGCTAAAATATCGGTATTAAACCCGAAACTCCCGGCGAATGGCCAGTGAACCAAAGAAACGAAAGAATCGGTTACATTTTTCATATGATCTCCTCTTTTAGATAGACTAAAAAAAAAAAAAAGAAGTCAATTTCCTTTCCTATTTATCCTATTTATAGGATTAAACAAAAGGATTCGCAAATAAAAGCGCTAATGCTACAACCAGTCCATAAATTGTTAAAGCTTCCATAAAAGCCAGACTAAGCAACAAAGTACCTCGTATTTTTCCCTCCGCCTCGGGTTGTCTCGCAATCCCCTCTACTGCTTGGCCCGCAGCAGTACCTTGACCAACTCCAGGTCCAATAGAAGCAAGCCCAACAGCCAACCCAGCGGCAATAACGGAAGCGGCAGAAATCAGTGGATTCATGATAAGTTCCTCGCACTAAAATAAAGAAAAACTAAAGAAATCGTTAATGATACAATCGTTCAATGAATTATGACTTAATTATTCCGTTACTACGACTCGCCCAGTCGAAGTAACTAAGAACTCCGAATTGGAGTAATAATAATATTATTATTGAACCATCAAAACTATTTCGATATCTCTTTTTTAGTTCCGATCCACGGGTACAACACAGGATTTTTGTGAATCCACACGACTTTGACTTTTCTTCTTTCATTTCTTTTTTCGGGACCCTTTCCCTTTTTTGAATTATTCGTGTGTTTTCTTTATTTGATCTCTTTATTTTTATTGATTCAATTCCCAGTCAAAGCAAAGACGAAATCGAACAATTTCTATTGGAATCCTTTTCGAAATTCACAATAGTCACAAGAGTAGGGTGGATTAGATATATCTTTAGTTCATATAGAACTAGCAATATCTAATATCCCATATACATGGCTTTCTTCCATAACGTAAACCAACTATTCATATCTTAGATTCAAAGTATTATTCGTCTCTTAAAGTCAATCGTATTCTAGAACCCCTTTTCAAGAAATCCACAAGAGTTGGCATTTGATTCCATATACCTAAATCTAAATATGTCCCCTTCGCCAAATCACCCCGTTTTTTATGACTCTTTTTTTTTTTTTTTAGAATTTTTTCTATTCCTTTTATTTATCATTATCCAACATGGCTACAATCGAAATAGACGAATTCATTGGGGCGAATCATTGAATAGAACTAAATATAAGATCTAAGTATTTGATTGAGGTACGGCCATGCAATTTCTTATTTATTATATTTTCTTTTTTTTTAATCACCTGCCTGTTATTGTTATACTATAAGAATTTTTATTCATTGCTGTTTGCTGTTGGAATTGAATGAACAAAAAAAAAATGAACAAAACAATAGAAAGAGAATATTAGTTGGCGGGGGGTATGATATAATAAGGACAAAGAGGAGTTTTCGGAAAGAGATCGAAAGGATCTTTTTCCTAAAATTCCCTGATATCGTAATTTTTGTTTATACGACTCTTGGTCGTATATTCTGTTTTTGTCGATTTATGTTTGTATATGTATGTTTCCTAAGTCGATTATCTTGAGTTACGCATAGATTGCCTTGTTCTAAGCTACAAAAAAAAAAAGACAATTTAGAAAACGAGTCAATGATGTCCCTCCATGGATTCGCCTATATAAGCCGCAGCTAAAGTTGCAAAAATAAGAGCTTGAATACCGCTTGTAAATAATCCAAGGAACATGACAGGTATAGGAACCACTAAAGGGACTAAAGAAACAAGAACAACAACTACTAATTCATCGGCTAATATATTCCCGAAAAGTCGAAAACTAAGTGATAAGGGTTTTGTGAAATCTTCTAAAATGTTAATGGGTAAAAGAATTGGAGTCGGTTGAATGTATTTACTGAAATAACCTAATCCCTTTTTGGAAAGACCTGCATAGAAGTATGCTATTGACGTGAGTAAAGCTAAAGCAACGGTAGTATTTATATCATTCGTGGGTGCGGCTAACTCCCCATGAGGTAACTCTATGATTTTCCAAGGTAAAAGAGCACCTGACCAATTCGAAACAAAAATAAAAAGAAACGTAGTTCCAATAAAAGGAACCCATGGGCCATATTCTTCTCCAATCTGAGTTTTGCTCACGTCTCGAATGAATTCAAGGACATATTCGAAGAAATTTTGACTGGCAGTCGGAACGGTTTGTGGATTCCGAACGGCTATAAAGGCTGAACCTAATAAGATAGCAATTACAACCCAAGAAGTAATAAGTACTTGGGCATGGACTTGGAACCCGCCTATTTGCCAATAGAAATGTTGGCCTACTTCCACACCGGATATATCGTATAACCCCTTTAGTGTGTTGATGGAACATGATAGAACATTCATATTGCCCTCTGACCGAAATAGAAATTAAAAAGGAATTATTTTGATTCAACCATCTTCTTTTCGACTTGTCTACTTGAATTGTATATTTTGAATATCTGCCAATTACATAATATCCACCAGTTTTTGTTTCTTTTCTTTTGTGCGATTCAGGAATAGTACCCAAGCCATAAATCGATGGAGTTACCAAAATCATTTATTTGTCTTATTATTAATCAACGATTTCGTATATAGCTAGAGCGACCCTCACAAATTGCGAATACTAATTTGTTAAGAATTAATCGGATTGAAGCTATAGCGTCATCGTTTGCTGGAATGGAAATATCTGCGAGATCGGGGTCACAATTTGTATCGATTAAACAAATTGTTGGAATTCCCAAAGTGATACATTCTCGAAGAGCCCTATATTCTTCATGCTGATCAATGATGATTACAATATCGGGTACCCTCGTCATATATTTAATCCCGCCCAGATACGTTTGCAGGCGTGATAATTGTCTTTTCAAAATAGCGGCATCTCTTTTGGGAAGACTGTCAAGTCTCCCCTTTTTTTGTTCCGTTCTCAAATCCCTGAACTTGTGAAGTCTCGTTTCGGTAGTGGACCAATTCGTTAACATACCACCGAGCCATTTTTTATTAACATAATGACACCGAGCCTTTAGTGCAGCTCGGGCGACTGAATCAGCAGCTTTATTTTTAGTACCAACAATTAAGAATAGTTTTCCCCTATTTGCTGCATCAAAAACTAAATCACAAGCTTCTGATAAAAAACGAGCAGTTCGAGTAAGATTTGTAATATGAATACCTTTGTGTTTTGCAGATATATAAGGTGCCATTCTAGGATTCCATTTCCGAGTACCATGACCAAAATGAATTCCTGCTTCCATCATCTCTTCCAAATGGATGTTCCAATATCTTCTTGCCATTTCTCCCCCACTTCCTCTTTTTTTTTAAGAGACGAGGTGTCCTGAAATAAATAATTGTTCCAAGGGAACCTTCTCTTCTACCAGAGATTGACCGTTGATACACGACCCAGGCCATTCATTACTTTCTATTCATTATTATCCCTTTTTTCTTACCATTAAGAAATAAAACGATCACAAATAGTTAAAAGAATACGCTCCTAGGACTCATTAAACCCTCTAAGCAATTGCTCTGATGTATCATGGAAAGTCGTTGAAATGCAAGAGTCAAATAATTGTCTGTGGTGTAAGAAAATATCTCTCATTTCCCCCCCGAATAAATTCCCTGTTTGTTTTTGTCTTTCCAAAAGAATGGTGTTATGCTGCCTTGAACAGTGCACTAATCCTTTGAATCCGGTACCAACGGGTATTATCCCCCCCAGAACAACGTTTTCCTTCAGTCCTTTCAACCAATCGATACGACCTAGGAGAGCTGCTTTTGCTAAAACGCGTGTGGTTTCTTGAAAACTTGCTTCGGATATAAAACTTTGGGTATTCAGAGATGCTCTCGTTATTCCCAATAAGATAGCTCGATAACAGATCACTTCTTCCAAAGCGCGCCCCGTTCGTTCCGCTCGTAACAATCCAATAAGTTCGCCGGGTAAAAAAATATTAGACATTCCATCTTCTGAAACCAAGACTTTTGATGTTATTTGACGTACAATAATTTCTATATGCCTATTATGAATCTGCACCCCCTGCGATCGATAAACCCTTTGGATCTTATTAACTAAAGAGATACGACTTTGCACTATAGTTAGCTCAGCACCAATCAAGAATCCCCAAGGAATCCCAAGAATTCTTGTTATACGCCGGTTCCAACCCTCAACTCTCTTTTCTAGGTTCATCGATATTGAATCAAGCGAACGCACTTCTAACACCTGTTCGACTTTTGGAAGACCCTGCGTTATATCACCGGATCTCGATTTTTCATATATAAATGTAACTAATGTATCCCCTTCGTAAAGGATTTCCCCATAATGCCCATGAACAGTTGCTCCAGGAGTAGCCAAATAAGGCTTAGCTGATCGTATTATTACAGAGTTAACTTTAACAATTAAAACTTGACCCGATTTTAGGTGTGGTCCATTTTTGGTTATACATACATTTTCACAAAGAAACTGCCCAAGACTAATTATCGGGGACATTTCCTCACAATAATTATGATGGAGAAAATACCAATTCAAATTAAATGGATTCAAAATGATCTTACTGTCTGTATCAGGATTATAAAATTCCCCCTTTTCATCCATTAAATAATAGTTAAGTACTTGACAAGGCTGTTTTAAATTGTCAAGTTTCAAATATTTAGTTACCGAGCGATGATTATGAGTTATTAAATAGTAAAATGAATAAAAAAAAAAATTCGCAATTTGGAGGACTGTTCCTAAAGGTCCCAACGAATTCCTAATTGGAGTTAGAGAATCCTTTTGAATTGGAATTGATTGTTTTATCACATTGGGATATTTTACATCGTTCAATAGACCCATTCGAAAATAATTAGATGATGACAAAATTATCAAAGATTGGCATTCCTTATTTCTATTATTTCTATTCAACAACGTGCGAATAGTTCCTTTATTTTGGCTAAGTGATTCTTCAACCCCCGCCTTGCCAAAAACGGAATAAAACGGATTGCTATTGGGGCGAACAGAACCATTATCAGAGATCAATCCTGAACCTGACGGATGATTCCTTTTTCTGATATATGAAATTTGGGATTTTACTAAGTTGATTCTTAAAAAATCGCGCATCAGACCATTTGTACGTACTTCAACAAAGGAAGCACAAACCTCTTCGACAGAAGAACTTTTTTTGTCTTGGTCCCAATTCACCACTAAACACGTCCGAACTAATTGAATACTTGTATCAGGAATTCCCCGAGCAGCTTTGCCGTTCCCATAAAGGACATAATTGACAACTCTAAATTGCATATTATCCTTTTCCCGCAGGGGATCCTGGGGGAAGAGTGTTGCTAAATTTATACCGTTCGCTATTTCATATGTGACTACGGGTCGAACCAAAACAAAATACTTTTTTTTGGTAGGTGTGATCCGTTGAACATAGATCCACTTTTTAAATTTTTTTGATTCCTTAGTGGCTTTCTTAAGTTCTTTTGTTTCCCTGTCTGGCGGTATCAAGATACCACTGTGTCGGGATATCTTATCTATCTCTCCGGGAAAATGGATACCCCCCGAAAATATTTTTAGTTCAATCCCCCCTTTTTTTCTCTCCATTCGGACCAATCCGCCCACTCGGCTTCTTATATTTAAAGTGATTCGTGTATCTACTCCAACGATACTATTATTCCGTACCATTAGATAAGAAGATTCGGGAAAAATATGCACTTCCTCGGGAATGAAAAAAAGGCGATCTATTTCCATTTGGTATTTTTTTTTTATTTTTTTGAGTCCTCGGTACTCAATCAAGTCCTCTTTTTTGACGATTGAATGCGCCCCCAGAGTCCCATATTTAGTAATTCCGGAACTCTTTCTTCTGTATCGAGGATCGTCGAAATAAGCAAGAATACTATTTCGACGGAAAATACCCCCTATGGGTATTTCAATCGAGATACCTAAATGGGGCATTAGCTCTTTCTCTTGTTCTTGAATCGAGTGGAATGGAATAAGAAATCGATTTCTTTGCCTTTTTGCCAATAAATCCGAATTTGCGTGGAGAATTGCAGGATGTATGAGATTACAATGACCAGTACCTATGATTCTCTTAAATCCCGAATAATCAGACATCTCACGAATTACAACTTCTTTTTTAGCAGAAAAATCAGAACGAAATAATTTTTGTCTCGCTCGATCATTATTCACCGAGAGCGAGAGGCTAGAAATCTCTCTTCGTTCGACATAAAGAGAAAGAGAATGAATATTCATTTGATCTTGATCCCTGTAGAGCGAAAAAGCAACTACATTAGATCTGCATGAACCCCCCGATAATATCCATAAATGACTTGTTTTTGGCAAGAGGTGTACATTACTATATGTAAATTCGGGTACATGGTACACATCAGTACTCCAGTGCATTTCTCCCTCTGAATCAGAATAGATATGTTTTCGAACCCTCTCTTTAAAATTCAAAGTGTATGCTCCCGCCTGAATCTCAGCAATCACTTGTTCCGATTCGACATATTGATTATTTTGAACTAAAAGAAAACTTTTTGGTGGAATAGTCACATTATGCATAATATCTTCACTCTCAATAATTACATCCAAATCGATCGAACATAGAAAAGCAGGATGCCCGTGACGTGTGCGCGTGGGATGAACCAAATCCTCGTTGAATTTTATTTTCCCATTAGAAAGGGCTCGTACATGTTCTGCAGTGCCCCCTGTAAATACGCCACCGGTATGAAAAGTTCTTAATGTTAGTTGAGTCCCCGGTTCCCCAATAGATTGACCCGAAATAATACCTACGGCTTCCCCCAATTCAACCAGGTCACCATGAGTCGGACTCCGACCATAGCATAATCGACAGATCCAAGATGTACTCTTACAAGTAAAGGGGGTTCGAATAGATATTGCTTGTGTTCGAAAGGTTCTGAGTCGATTAACAAGTCCAATCCCAATATCTTGATTTCTAATGGCGATGCATCGCGGACCCATATAGATATCGTCTGCTAATATACGACCAATTAATGTTTGACTAAAAACCCTTTCCGACAGCATCCTATTTTTTTTTTGAGGACTCACAGAAATTCCTCGGATGGTGCCACAATCTGTTCTACGTACAACAATGTGTTGAACTACTTCAACGAGTC